GGCAGCAGCAATAACTGGTTTGATTATGGGCCAGCTCGTGAGGTTCATGTCGATCTATAATAGGCCTCTGCATCGACTATTGGGTACACCTCATATAATAACTGTACTATTTATAACGTATCTTTTGTTTTATTCCGTAGCCGACAATTTCGAATATACTATCAGTACCAGTACCAGAAGTAATTTCAACATTTTCCTGAATACTTTAGTTTTGCAATTAGCAAACCAGTTCGTTTTACCAAGTTCAATGTTAGCCAGATTAGTCAACGTTTATATGTTTCGATGCAACAACAAGATGTTATTTGTAACAAGTAGTTTTGTTGGTTGGTTAATTGGTCACATTTGTTTCCTTTTATTCACGAAAAGATTATTCGACTGGATACGGAAATATCTTTTGAGTAGATCTAAGAAGGAACTTGTGTCAGCATTGAATAAGTACATTAATAAGTACCTTGGGGCAGAATTTGAGGTCCGTTTTTCACAATTTCAGTACCGTGTGTCAGAATTGAATAAGTACATTAAGTCAGAATTGAATAAGTACAAAAAGAAGATTTATCAGTACCTTGTTAGGTCCCTTGGGGCAGAATTTGAATTCCTTATGCGAAACTTTCAGTGGGTTGTGTCAGAAATGCAGTATGTGCTGTTAATAGACTTGGTGAGAAACACGGGTCGGTTCGTTACTATTTTCTTATTGGTTACCTGTCTCTACTCTTTAGGCAGAATGCCTTTACTCATTTTGCCAAATGCACTGACCCTAACCCGCGCCCCAGCGCTGCAATCAAGTTGGGTAGAAAGACAAGAGGGAGAAGCTCACACTTACTGGGTGAAAGAGGAAGAGGAAGAGGAAGAGGAAGAGGAAGAGAAAGAGGAAGAGGAAGAGGAAGAGGAAGAGGAAGAGAAAAGCGAAGAAGAGAAGAAAAGCGAAGAAAAGGGACAGAAAAGCGAAGAAGAGAAGAAAAGCGAAGAAGAGAAGAAAAGCGAAGAAGAGAAGAAAAGCGAAGAAGAGAAGAAAAGCGAAGAAAAGGGACAGAAAAGCGAAGAAGAGAAGAAAAGCGAAGAAGAGAAGAAAAGCGAAGAAGAGAAGAAAAGCGAAGAAGAGAAGAAAAGCGAAGAAAAGGGACAGAAAAGCGAAGAAGAGAAGAAAAGCGAAGAAAAGGGACAGAAAAGCGAAGAAAAGGGACAGAAAAGCGAAAAAATTCCGACCCCGGATTGGGGAGCGGATGAGGAGGCTCCACTAAAAAACGCGATAAAACTCGAAAAGATTCCTACCCCGACTTGGGGATTGGATCTGGATGAAGAAAAAGCTCAAAAATTACACATACCGCTTGAAGACCGTGTTATGTTCAATGTTTTCTCTCCTTGGGAATGGATTCGTCCAGTACGATACATAGGCAATCAACACTTTGATGGGGCTGTAAGAAAGGAAACTTCACAATATTTTTTTGCTACATGCCGAAGTGATGGAAAAAAAAGAATATCTTTTACAGATCTTCCTAGTTTTTCTATATTTAAGGAACTGATGAAAGGGACGATATCTTCGTCCACAGTAGAAAGACTCTCCTTTGATAAACTAGACAAAGATTGGCTTTCTAAGAACAAAGAAAGAAAAAACAACTTAAATAATGAGTTTATAAAGAGAATTGAGGCTCTAGACACGGGATTTCTGTTTCTAGATATACTCGAAAAAAGGACTCGGGTTTGTACTGATCAAACTAAAAAAACCTGCCTACCAACAAGGTATGATCCTTTGTTGAATGGGCCCTCTCGTGGAAGAATCAAACGGTTGAGTAGTACTGGAACATTCAAAAAGCTTCTCGAAGAAAAGGAGAAAAGCGAAGAACAGAAGAAAAAAGAAGCAGAGAAGAAAAAAAAAGAAGAAGAGAAGAAAAGAGAAGAAGAGAAGAAAAGAAAAAAAGAAGAGAAGAAAAAAAAAAAAGAAGAGAAGAAAAGAAAAAAAGAAGAGAAGAAAAGAAAAAAAGAAGAGAAGAAAAGCGAAGAAAAGGGACAGAAAAGCGAAGAAGAGAAGAAAAGCGAAGAAGAGAACAAAAGCGAAGAAAAGGGACAGAAAAGCGAAGAAAAGGGACAGAAAAGCGAAGAAAAGAAGAAAAGCGAAGAAGAGAAGAAAAGCGAAGAAGAGAAGAAAATCGAAGAACAGGCACTTCGTCAATTGCATGAATTTCGTGAAAAAGTCCACAATGTAATTCAGTCTCGTCGAAGAAAAAAGAATGGAACTTCCAAATCTCGTCGAAGAATCGACGTTGGAACTACACAATCTAAACTTAAGCAAATCCTTGCTCTAAATCAAATTCATGAGACCCTTTTGCCAGGTTGCCTTTTCGATTCCCCAAAATATGAAGAGAGAATGTTAGCGATACTAAAAAGCAAAACAAAAAAACTAAGAGCAGAAGGAAAATTAGATTATAATCCTTTGGCAAAATTTTTTTCTAAGCCTTGGGAAAAAGGGGGGAGAAGAATTGATTGGAAGCGGCGAAAACAAAAAAGGCGGGAACAACGAAGGAATTATCGAAAGGGACGAAGGTTCGAACGAAAAAAAATCCGTCGAAGCGTCCCTCGCTGGTCATACGTATTATTCCGCGAGCTCGCATACGAACTGGGCATAGCCACTGCGGTCCATCGGGGAGATGAGGAGTTTGATATTGTATCAGCAGTATTCAAATATGACACTTTTTTGAATACTCAGACTGAAAAGATTGATGAGGAGCTTGCTAAGCTGATTGATAATCAGGTTCAGACTGAAAAGATTGATGAGGAGCTTGAAAAGAAGATTGATAATCAGGTTCAGACTGAAAAGATTGATGAGGAGCTTGAAAAGAAGATTGATAATCAGGTTCAGACTGAAAAGATTGATGAGGAGCTTTCTCCAAAGAAGAAGATTGATGAGGAGCTTGCTAAGAAGATTGATAATAAGGTTCAGACGAAAAATCTCACTAAAGAGCTTTTTACAAAGAAGAAGATTGATAATAAGGTTCAGACTGAAAATCTCACTAAAGAGCTTTCTCCAAAGAAGAAGATTGATGAGGAGCTTGCTGATAATAAGGTTCAGACTGAAAATCTCACTAAAGAGCTTTCTCCAAAGAAGAAGGTTAATGAGAAGGTTGCTGCGATAATTGCTGAGGAGCTTGAAAAGCAGCAGAAGATTGCTCAGCAGCGTCTTAAGACAATTGATAATAAGGTTCGGAAGGATTTTGTGAAGAGTGGGGGAGACATTAATAGTAGTGCCAATAGGATTGCCGTGGAGAGAAGCTTTGAGCATAGGCGCGTTGGCCTCAACCCCAAAAAGACGACGGAGTTCTTTAGGACCTCCTTGAGAGGGGTGCGCGACCAACATTGGCATCAGGATCATATCGAAGGTTCTATGGTCGCCCAAAGGCGTAAAAACGGAGTTGTTGTAAGACGGTTTGAAATGTTTCCGCATTCCCCTCTTTTTTTGGGCTTCTTAAAAAGTAGACTGTCTATTTATTTAGGAGTAGTGAAACCCCTTGTTTTGAAAATGCAAAATTTGATGCATAGGTTTGGAATCAAAAAAGGGGACCTTTTCACTCGTAAGGAAGGTAAGAAAGAACAGACAAAAACAAAAAGGAAGATAGACGAAAAAAAAAGCAAAGCATTGAAAGAACGGAAAGAAGTGAAAATAATCACAAAAGCTCAAAGCAAACGAGACGTCGAGGCCGAACAAGAGATTTTCCGGATTGAGGGAATAGATGCATGGAATGAGCTTTATTATGGGCTAGGAGTAAGAGGTCTCGTATTAATTTATAACTCCTATTTTAGAAGATATATTGCATTGCCTTTAGCGATAATAGCTAAAAATATTGGCCGTATCTTATTTTTGCAGCAGCCCGAGTGGGCTGAGGATAGAGAGGACTGGGAAAACGAGATTCATCTTTTATGCAACGATGACGGTTCTTCTTTAGGCGTCATATCCAACGTCATAGCCAGCATGAAGTTTCCGGAGGAGTGGTGGGAATACGGTTTGCAGGTCAAAGTTTTATGGCCTTTAGAGTTGAAACCTTGGCACACAGCGGCTGATAGACAAACGCTAACCAACGAGTTTGCTTTTTTAAGGTCTTTCTGGGGACTAGCTGACTATCCTTGGGGTGGTCCCCGACCCAACCGTTCCTTTTCCATTTTTTGGGGGCCCATTTTTAAAGAACTAGGCAACAAAAGTCAAAGATTAGCAGCAGAAAAATTGAAAGAGAGCGACTTTCAACTTATAAGAAGCCTTTTGAACCTAAAAAAAAAAGAAAATTTTGTTAGAGTTCTACGAGACTCACAAGAAAGCATAAAACGGCTTCTCAAAAGGGTTCAAGTTATAAAAAGAGAAATTTTGAATCTAAAAAGAGAAATTTTGAATCTAAAAAGAGAAATTTTGAAAAAAATCAAAAAAAATACAAGGGAAACTCAAAAAGAAAAAGATTCTATAATAAAAGAAAAAGATTCTATAATCAGCAATGAGATAATTAATGAATCATTTAGTCAAATTCGATCTACAGCTTGTACAAATTCCGAAGAAAAAATACAAAATCTGATTAATAGAACAAGCACAATCAAAAATGAAATAGAAAGAATTACAAAAGAAAAAAAAAAAGTAACTCCAGGACTAAATAATAGTCCTAACAACAAAAATCAAAATAATAATGTAGAATCACCAAAAAAGATTTGGAAAATTGTAAAAAGAAGAAATGTTCGATTAATAAGTAAATGGAATTATTTGCAAAATATTTTAATTGAAAAAATATACAAAATATACCTAGATATCTTTCTATGTATCATTAAGATTCCTAGAATCAATTTAACAAAAAAAATTTTTGAGAAAGACATTTCCAATACTGAAACAAATCAAAAAAGAATTACCCTTAGTTCGACTATAAAAAATATAAATAAGCGGAAGTCACAGATTGTTCAGAAATTTTCTTCCTTGCCAGATTTATCTTCCCTGTCACAAGTATATGTATTTTACAAATTATCACAAACCCTAGTTAGTGATGAGTTAAGATCTGTTCTTCAATATCGCGGAACGTCTTTTTTTCTTAAGACTGCAATAAAGGATTCTTTTGAAAGACAAGGAATATTTCATTCCGAATTAAAGCATAAGAAACTTCGAAATTTTGGAACGAATCCATGGAAAAACTGGTTAAGAGCTCATTCTCAATACAATTTATCTAAGGGTAGATGGACTCTATTAAGCTCACAAGACTGGCGAAATGGAGTCAACCAACGCCATACGCCTCAAAATAACGATTTAAATAAAGGAGATTCATATGAAAAAGACCCAGTACTTCGTTCCAAAAAACAAGATGATTCTGAAGTATATTCATTAGTCAGAAATCAAAAAACTAAGTTTCATAAAAACTATAAATATGATCTTTTAGCATATAAATACATTTCTTCTGAAACTAAGAAGGACTCCTCTATTTCGAAATTTCCATGCCAAGTAAATAAGAAAGAAGTCAATAAGAACCAAGAGATCTACACCGATATGCCAGAGGATTTATTTCTCAAGACTTATCTAGACAAGAAGTATCTAGACAAGAATTATCTAGACAAGAATTCTATAGACAAGAAGTATCTAGACAAGAATTATCTAGACAATTATCTAGACAAGATTTCTATGTCTCTGAAAAACACTCGAAATAGAAAATATTTGGATTTTGATTGGAAGGTTTTCGAAAAATTTCTAGTCAATTTGGAGGCCGGGATAAAGATCGACCCTAACCATAATACAAATACTAAGATTGGGACTAAGATCGACCCTAACCATAATACAAATACTAAGATTGGGACTAAGATCGACCCTAACCATAATACAAATACTAAGATTGGGACTAAGATCGACCCTAACCATAATACAAATACTAAGATTGGGACTAAGAATTCTCAAATAATTGAGAATGAGAATAGAGGTCTTATTTATGGTATCCTTCCAGAAATCGAAGAGGATCCAGAACTCAAAGCAGATCCAGAACTCAAAGAAGATCCAGAAATCAAAGAAGATCCAGAAATCAAAGAAGACAAAAACAGCTTTTTTAATTGGATGGGAATGAATGAAGGAATCTTAAAGGAACCCAGAGCGAATTCGAATGAGGAAGATTCGAATCAGGAAGATTGGTTCTTCCCAGAATTTCTGCTACTTAAGAAGACATATCAAATGAACCCGTGGGTTAGACCAATGGACTTACTTCTTTTAAATTTGAAAGGAAAAGAAGAAGAAGAAGAAGAAGAAGTTAGTCAAGGAAAAGAAAATGTTCGTCAAGAAGAAGAAGTTAGTCAAGGAAAAGAAAATGTTCGTCAAGAAGAAGAAGTTAGTCAAGGAAAAGAAAATGTTCGTCAAGAAGAAGAAGTTAGTCAAGGAAAAGAAAATGTTCGTCAAGAAGAAGAAGTTAGTCAAGGAAAAGAAAATGTTCGTAAAAACATCGAAGACATCGAAGACATCCAAGAAGTTATTAGCGAACATTATGAAAAAGGATTCAGTAAAAAAGAAAGACAATACCGGAGGGGCTCGCCGAGGGTAGTAAGTTTCCATACCCTTTCATTGGGGTATTTGGGTTTTAGCATCCACGCCGATCCGAAAGCTGAGGAGGATCTCCTCGAGCAGATGAACTTACTGAATATGGTGGGTAAGACAAAAGGGCTTTTACAAAAGAAACGAAGGCTTTTAGCCTATTTGAACATGGGAGATCTGTCGCTAGAAAAACTTGTAGGTCATTTTGAGGCAACTTTTACTTTGTTTAACTGGATAGAATCTGGTTTGATGCAGTTCCAACCCCTATTAACTTCGTCTATACACGATCGGGAAGAATTTCTTATGTATCAAGTCATAGGTATTTCATTAGTTCATAAGAGTAAGCAACAAACTAATCAAAGATACGGAAAACAAAAAAATGTTGATAAGGAGAATTTTGATTTGCTTGTTCCTGAAATGATTTTATCGTCTAGACGTCGTAGAGAATTGCGAATTCTCAATTCTTTAAATTTCAATTTCAAGAATAGGAATGGTGTGGATAGAAATCCAGTATTTTGCACGGAGAACAACATAAAAAGCTGGGGTCAATTTTTGGATGAAAGTAAACACCTTGATAGAGAGAAAAATGAATTAATTAAACTAAAGTTCTTTCTTTGGCCTAATTATCGATTAGAAGATTTAGCTTGTATGAATCGCTATTGGTTTGATACCAATAATGGCAGCCGTTTCAGTATGTTAAGGATATATATGTATCCACGATTCAAAATTCGGTGATGGTACCTTTTTCCTATATATTCTGTACCATATATGGTATATGCAAGCAACCAGATGCACATTTGCCCTGTCTTACATCATAGGATACTGCGCTACTTAATGACAAATTAATTAGATCTAGAAAGAAATCAACAGAATCTTCGTACTAAAAAACTATTCGCTTTTGTGAGTGTAAAAATGTACCATCCTTTTGAATCACTATCCGAATCAAATTCAAAATTGCTTAATTGAGAAACTCAGTA